GTAATAAGTAGGGATGACAGGATTTGAACCCGTGACATTTTGTACCCAAAACAAACGCGCTACCAAGCTGCGCTACATCCCTTTCAAATTCAATCGGTCTACAGTGTCATTGTAGAGAATCTCTGTGTTGTTTTCTATATTCTTATTTTTCCACTTGCCATTTTTTCTGTTTGTTATCATATGATATATCAACATATAATATTAAGAAAAGAGTACTTATACTTATCCATATCAAAATACATAGAAAACCCATTAAATAATGTTGGGCAACAAAAAGAGGTGTTTCTTTTTTAGTTTTAAGAAATAAGTAAAATCTTCTCTACCAAATTATTCTATATTTCAATCTGAATTATAAATTATTCGTAAAAATACAAGCTATCTTTAACTCCACGTATAGCTAATCCTATATGTATTAAACTAAACAATAAATAAGGAGGATTTTAAATGCGAGATTTAAAAACATATCTCTCTGTGGCACCGGTATTAAGTACTCTATGGTTCGGTTCTTTAGCAGGTCTGTTGATAGAGATCAATCGTTTTTTCCCGGATGCGTTGACATTCCCTTTTTTTTAATTCTAGTTATTGACATGGGAAGGGGTGGATAAAATTAGAGATAAAAATCCAATATCTGCAGCTCACCCCTTTCGATATTTTTTATTCAAATCAATTTAAAATTGAAAAGAGAAATAATAAAATTGGATTAAAATTTTGGTAATTTTTGAATTGGGTTGAGACTCCAATTTCATTTTTAAATTTTAAATTAAATAATTAAATAATAATAAAGTGAGAACAGAAATGAAAATGTGGCTATAGGGCAACAGTATCATATAATACATCAATATTCAATATTGTACTGCTGCATCAAAATAAAAAAAAATCAATCTAGTTTGAAACCATTGTATTATTTCTTATTATTCTATTGATTGCAACAAAATCTTTCAAAATTAGATTTTAAGTTAGCAACTTCTATTTTTCGTTCCTTTCCTATTTTTTTTTATTCGAAGTGAAGAAAAAAAAATAGGAAAGTTGCGTGAATCAAAGCCCAAAAGGAGGTTTATGGCTAAAGGGAAAGATGTCCGGGTAAGGGTGATTTTGGAATGTATCGAATGTGCTCGAAAAGATGTTGATAAAAAATCAACGGGTATTTCCAGATATATTACTCAAAAAAATCGACACAATACGCCGAATCGATTGGAATTGAGAAAATTCTGTTCCTATTGTTCCAAACATACAATTCATGGGGAGATCAAGAAATAAATCAAATCCAACATCTGTGCATTATATTTTTAAGGAATACTCAAAATGACATATTCCTATAATAGAATATCATATTGGATATTCTTACTATTCTTACTATTAGATTCTAATATATGATATCTTATGAAAATAAATTCAATTTAAATAAAAAAAATATGAAATATATTCATATCATATATATTCAATATCAATATAATTATAATATAATTAAGAATATATAAATAAAACGTATATTTTTATTATATTCTATATTCTATTTTGGATTGAATTTATATCTACAAATATAAACTAATATAAATAAAAAACAAACCAAATCCGACTTATTAATCATTGATATTTATCATTAATCATTTTTTGATCAAAATCAATAGGATTTGCAGTATAAGGAATACAAAAAAAACCATGGATAAATCCAAGCGACTCTTTATGAAATCCAAACGATCTTTTCGTAGGCGGTTGCCCCCGATCCAGCCGGGGGATCGAATTGATTATAGAAATATTAGTTTAATTAATCGATTTATTAGTGAACAAGGAAAAATATTATCTAGGCGGCTAAATAGATTGACTTTAAAACAACAACGATTAATTACTATTGCTATAAAACAAGCTCGTATTTTATCTTTGTTACCCTTTATTAATAATGAAAAAGAATTTAAAAGAAGGGAATCAACTACTAGAACTACAGGTTTTCGAACCAAAAAGAAATAGTCTGATTTTTCAATTCAATAAAAAAAAGAACTATTGTTTTGTTTATTGAATGTGTTCATTGATTTTGAACCACTTTTTATCAGATTGGATCATACTCATTTCTACTCTACCTTCCCGGAGTTTATTCTCCAAGAACTTCGTGTAAAATTCAAACATTCCGATGGATTCTTTACAATCTCGTTCCTTATATTCTTATTGAATCTTATTGAAAGATTTCATTGGAAATCCTATCAAGATAATTCCTATTGAATATAGATATTTGTGCAAGTATTTTACGATTCAGGAGCAACTGTTTGCTGTAAAGATTATGTATAAATTTACTATAACTATAGGATACTCCGTTTTCACGAATTGCTGCATTTATACGGGTAATCCACAAACTACGAAAATCTCTCTTTTTCCTATCTCTATCCTGATGAGCCGAAGCCAAAGCTCTTATTATCTGCTGAGAAATAGTTCGAGTAAGTCTTGAATGAGCTCCTCGAAAACTTGATACAAATAAACGCATCTTTTTTCGACGTCTATGAGCTATATATCCTCGTTTAATTCTGGTCATTGAATAAATGAAACTTTGATGAAAAACTAATTGATTTATTTTCTTTCAGTTATTTTTTTTTGTTTCCGCTTTACTAGTTTACTAGTCTATTAATAAGCAAATGGGTTCTTCCAATGTATAAAATAAAAATCCCAATGGCTTTTGCTACTATAACCTTCCCGATCACGATTTTTTTTTTTTCATTTTGTATTCTTCTTTTTTTTGAGGTGAATTCCCTAGAATTCAAATAAAAAAAAATCGTGGGTTACGTCGTTTCTATGGTTACTTTTCATTTCAAACGGTGAGGTTTTCTCTATACACCGGAGCCTTTTTATTTTATTAATTTCATATTCATAAATCAAATACTATTGTGAACTTGTACAGTTCACACCCTTTGGCTCTACCCATTAATTATTAAGTAATAGTGCTTTCACAACGAGATCTACCTATACAGTAACGGTATTTCAATATGAAGATTAGCTTGATAGCTGACCCTGTTAGTCCGTTTTTTTTTTTTAAGATTTTCCCCGCTTAATGTATAATCATTGACTACCAATGGGGAATTCTAGCTCATTTTCAATTGAAAACTGAGTTGATTGGGTTTGCACCAACAAAAACCATAAATTTTGTACATACACAATAAAAGGATATGATCAATCCTTCTATCGAATGAATAGAATAGAGAATAGGACTCGTCTATTTTATTCTATTCACTAGTACTAATCAACGAGACTGTACAAATTTTTATTTTATTCCAGCCCGCGATCTAAACGAATCGCACATACACCCTAGTACATGTTCCTCGACGCTGAGGACATCCCCCAAGCGCGGGGGATTTTGTAACATTTCTGATTGGCTGTCTTTTATTTCTAATAAGTTGTTTAATAGTTGGCATATTGAATCATATAGATATAATGGGCTGGTTTAGATTCATCCTAACCGGATTATTATGAATGACTTTATTTTCTAGATTATTTTCTAGATATAATGATAATGTAAAATATCAAACCCCTTGAGAATTGAAAATCAAGAAGATAAAAAAAAATGTAAATCCCGCGTATTTTTGTGAAATTCTTGATATTTTTAATTATCAACCGCTACAAGATCAATAATTCCATAAGCTCGGGCTTCGTCTGCTGACATAAAAACATCTCGTTCCATGTCTTCCGATACAACCCATAAAGGTTTACCTGTTCGTTGTACATAAACCCCTGTAACAATTTCGCGCATTCTGAGTAATTCTCCCGCTTCCAGGATATATTCTCCTGATCCTACATCATGATACGAACTAGCAGGTTGGTGAATCATTACCCTAGCGTGAGGGAATGCCAGACGTTTGGTAATTTCTCCTCCGACGAGGATAAAAGATCCCATTGAAGCCGCTACTCCCATACATATTGTTTGTACGTCTGGTTGAACGACTTGCATTATATCATAAATACCTACTCCAGATATTATATATCCGCCCGGAGAGTTTATAAATAAATACAAATCTTTGTCACTATCCTCTATACTTAGATAAACCATAAGACCCATAATATGATTTGAAATCTCGCTCGCAACCTTTTGACCTAAAAACAGTAATCTTTCTCGATAAAGTCGGTTGATTAGGATCCAATTTTATCCCTTATGAACCGTACATGCACCTTTTTGCGCATACGGTTCAACCTAATTTGCGAAAAAAAAGAATCAATGTATAGATTATAGTCTTCCTTGTTTTTATTCTATTTTTTCAAGAAAGATTCAATTTAGTCCCTTTTGTTTTTCTTTAAGAATATAAAATAAAAAGAAAAGAACTAAATTTCTCCACTTTTCATTGATGTATTATTTTATCGAGATCCAATCGAAATCTCGATATCATTTTCTTGTTCTCAAATGGGTTTCTCTAATTTTTTTAGGTCGATGATCTACTCCGAGTAAAGATCTGCCCGATGTCTATTTGCACATATAGGACAAATATCTCCAATATTACGTTTTTTAATTTTTTTTTTTAATTTATCCCTTATTCTTAATATTTTTGTATGGATTAAACAAATATTGTATACCACCTATCCGTTTTTTAAAATATAAATCGAGATAGAAATAAAATAATCTTTTGAGTATTTAGATTTCGATTCAATAGATTATGAGATTATTATCTAAAAGATAATCTTAAGCGGTAATATATTACCAATTCCATAGGGGTTTTCTAAACGGAGCCTGGATACTTCATTTTCTTGGTCAAACCAAGTCAACCATAAATTATTCTAATTTCAAATATGAATCTGGATATCTCCAAAAAAAGAAATTGAATTGCATTTCGCGCTCCAAATTTTTTGTATTCAATTCATCTTTCTTGGGCGAAACGGAGGATATCTTGCTCGGGGAAGAGAACGGGGATAAATTCCATATAACCCATTAGATATGACAAGCCGCACTATAAGTCAACCCAAGATGCATCCTCTTCTCCAGGAAGTCGATACGGTACTTTTGGAACACCAACAGGCATACTAATTTAATTTACACAGAATAAAATATTATATTTCACTTTGATGTGGAGGCGTAATAATGGATTTTATTAATGATTTCTGCCTTTATATTTATAATAATATAGAATATTTATAATAATATAGATCTTGTAACGTAGATAAGTTCATAAAATAATAAAAAGACCGAATGAGAATGAATGAAGATTAATAAATAAACAATTTTTACAAATGGATCCTTTGAGTGATGAAAAAATATAGGGATTCATTCACTCATCTCAACACCCCATTGCATATTGATACTGATCGGGTATAAAATAGATCTGCTTCTATTTGTTCCTACGAACAAAATTATTTTAAAAATAGAACAAATATTCATCGTTTAATTCTAGAGAATCCACAAAAACAAAAAAAAAAAGGGAAGGAAGTTCATAGCATAGTTTTTTTTTAAGTGCAATAAAGTTACATAGTGTCTAATTTTCGTCGAGAAAGGGGTATTTTCATGGGTTTGCCTTGGTATCGTGTTCATACCGTCGTATTGAATGATCCCGGCCGTTTGCTTTCTGTCCATATCATGCATACAGGTCTTGTTGCTGGTTGGGCCGGTTCAATGGCTCTATATGAATTAGCAGTTTTTGATCCCTCTGACCCTGTTCTTGATCCAATGTGGAGGCAGGGTATGTTCGTTATACCTTTCATGACTCGTTTAGGAATAACAAATTCATGGGCTGGCTGGAATATAACAGGAGGGACTGTAACAAATCCAGGTCTTTGGAGTTATGAAGGTGTAGCTGCAGCACATATTGTGTTTTCTGGCTTGTGCTTTTTAGCAGCTATCTGGCATTGGGTGTATTGGGATTTAGAAATCTTTTGTGATGAACGTACAGGAAAACCTTCTTTGGACTTGCCCAAGATTTTTGGAATTCATTTATTTCTTTCAGGGGTGGCTTGCTTTGGTTTTGGGGCATTTCATGTAACAGGATTATTTGGTCCCGGAATATGGGTGTCCGATCCCTATGGACTAACCGGAAAGGTACAACCTGTAAATCCATCTTGGGGTGTCGAAGGTTTTGATCCTTTTGTTCCGGGAGGAATAGCCTCTCATCATATCGCAGCAGGGGCATTGGGCATATTGGCGGGCCTATTTCATCTGAGTGTCCGTCCGCCACAACGTCTATACAAAGGATTACGTATGGGTAACATTGAAACCGTACTTTCCAGTAGTATTGCTGCTGTCTTTTTTGCAGCTTTTGTAGTTGCTGGAACTATGTGGTATGGGTCAGCAACTACCCCGATTGAATTGTTTGGTCCTACTCGTTACCAATGGGATCAGGGATATTTCCAACAAGAAATATATCGAAGAGTTAGCGCTGTATTAGCCGAAAATCAAAGTTTATCAGAAGCTTGGTCTACAATTCCTGAAAAATTAGCCTTTTATGATTATATCGGAAACAATCCGGCAAAAGGGGGATTATTTAGAGCAGGTTCAATGGATAATGGAGATGGAATAGCTGTTGGTTGGTTAGGACACCCTATATTTAGAGATAAAGAAGGGCGTGAACTATTTGTACGTCGTATGCCTACTTTTTTTGAAACATTTCCAGTTGTTTTGGTAGACGGAGATGGAATTGTTAGAGCTGATGTTCCTTTTCGAAGGGCAGAATCTAAGTATAGTGTCGAACAAGTAGGTGTAACAGTTGAGTTCTATGGAGGTGAACTCAACGGAATCAGTTATAGTGATCCTGCTGCTGTGAAAAAATATGCTAGACGTGCTCAATTGGGTGAAATTTTTGAATTGGATCGTGCTACTTTGAAATCTGATGGCGTTTTTCGTAGCAGCCCAAGGGGTTGGTTTACTTTTGGACATACTTCATTTGCTCTACTTTTCTTTTTCGGACACATTTGGCATGGTGCTAGAACCTTGTTCAGAGATGTTTTTGCTGGTATTGACCCAGATTTGGATGCTCAAGTAGAATTTGGAGCATTCCAAAAACTTGGAGACCCAACTACAAAAAAACAGGTAGTTTGATACAACATTGTGTTTTTTTATAAAGTAATAAGGAAATCTTGATTTGAATTGCCGTATTTTCTTTGACTATTGCTCTTTAATCTGACAGAGGATTCCTAATTAAACAAAACAGATATGGAAGCTATAATTGTAAACCACAATAGAATTGTATGGAAGCATTGGTTTATACATTTCTCTTAGTTTCGACTTTAGGAATCATTTTTTTCGCTATCTTTTTTCGAGAAACGCCTATAGTTCCAACTAAAAAGGTGAAATAATTTTCTTATCTCAATTGAAAAAAGAAGCCCCAAGATTGGGGCTTCTTTTTTCAACTAGTCCCCGTGCTCCTCGAATGGATCTCTTAGTTGTTGAGAGGGTTGCCCAAAAGCAGTATATAAGGCATACCCAGTAAAACTGACAAGTAAACCAGATATAGAGATGGCGACTAGGGTTGCTGTTTCCATTATTATATAATATATAATTTCAAGACCATAATGGATCTATGATTAAATCGTTTATTTACAACGGAATGGTATACAAAGTCAACAGATATTAGTGAATAAAAAAAAGTATTTATGCCTACACAAATTTTTGAGAATAATTTTCCATCTGGTCCAAGACGAACTGTGGTAGGGGATTTTTTGAAACCATTGAATTCCGAATATGGTAAAGTAGCTCCTGGATGGGGAACCACTCCTTTCATGGGTGTTGCAATGGCTCTATTTGCGGTATTCTTATCTATTCTTTTGGAGATTTATAATTCTTCCATTTTACTAGATGGAGTTTCAATGAAATAGATTCATAAGATCCACAAAGTCCTCACTTTTTGAATAAAAAGTGAAGGATTTAGGTCTAAGATTTGTCTTTTTTAATTATTATTTAATTATTAGATTCATCTTTGATTTTGGTAGTTCGACCGTGTAATTTCTTTGTTTCTTTATTTCCGGAATATGAGTGTGTGACTTGTTAGAATCAATCCTATTTTAGAGTATAGAGAATCAATCTGTCATCTTGACCAAGATGATTTCATCCCGTCGGATATTCAGTCTAGTATCTGGAACACGGAATATATGAAAGAAACCACAAGGTATTAGAACTATGATTCATATGTAATATTCAGATCTCGCGGCCGGACTCCAAAAACTTTTGAAAGAGTTAAAGATAGAAAAGATATCTCAATCAAAAGGTTTTTCTTCTTTAAAACTCCTCTCTTATTTATATTTATGCTTATTTGGATGAAAAGAACAAATCTTTCTTTAGGATTTGATTAGTCATTCTATCTATTCATTGAATAAATATTGATCCAACGGTTTTTACTCATAGAATCCTTGGACTGATTTTGAAGTTTTTATTGAATCATCGTGGTTCTAGTATGAATCTGAAGTTTCAATCAACTGATAGGGTTTTAACAAGAGAATTCCTATAAAAAAAAAACAGTAAATTAAATAAATACGTATTATACATAAAAACAAATAAAAAATAGGTAATATAGAATCTTCAGGAGGCCTGCAAATACTAAACTAAAAACGAATGAGCCAACTTGATATTTTGACATTATAACCTCAAATAAGAGTTCTCGGATTTTTATTCTTTCGTATTTTCATATAAAATTTCTTTAGCAGTATTAAGAAGTTTTCAATTTTTTACATATCCGTTGTAACAGGTATTTGGGTGTTTCTGTTTGAGCTGTACGAGATGAAATTCTCATCTACAGTTCTCAGAGGGGGAGTCCTTTTTTTGGTTTACCTATCTCAATAAAGTTTATGATTGGTTCGAAGAACGTCTCGAGATTCAGGCGATTGCAGATGATATAACTAGTAAATATGTTCCTCCTCATGTCAACATCTTTTATTGTCTAGGAGGAATTACGCTTACTTGTTTTTTAGTACAAGTAGCTACAGGATTTGCTATGACTTTTTACTATCGTCCAACGGTTACTGAGGCTTTTGCTTCTGTTCAATATATAATGACGGAAGCTAACTTTGGTTGGTTAATCCGATCAGTTCACCGATGGTCGGCAAGTATGATGGTCCTAATGATGATCCTACACGTATTTCGTGTGTATCTTACTGGTGGTTTTAAAAAACCTCGAGAATTGACTTGGGTTACAGGTGTAGTTCTGGGTGTATTGACTGCATCCTTTGGTGTAACTGGTTATTCTTTACCTTGGGATCAAGTTGGTTATTGGGCAGTAAAAATTGTAACAGGCGTACCAGACGCTATTCCTGTAATAGGCTCGCCTTTGGTAGAGTTATTACGTGGAAGTGCTAGTGTGGGACAATCCACTTTGACTCGTTTTTATAGTTTACACACTTTTGTATTACCTCTTCTTACCGCCGTATTTATGTTAATGCACTTCCTAATGATACGTAAGCAGGGTATTTCTGGTCCTTTATAGAGAATATAGATATAGGTTTTAGATATTTTTCATCAATTTATTGATCTAACTTCGGTAAGGAACAATAATCTTTTATTGCTAGAAATATGTCTTATTCAAAATTAAAAAAAAAAATAAGACATGTATTTGGATATTTTCCTTCAACTCCATCAATCAAATTTGATTTTTTGAGAATAGTTGAAGTGAATTCTCCGAAGAGAAATTGGATTATGGGAGTGTGCGACTTGAACTATTAATTCAGCCTTGCAGATATTTTTCATCTGCCACATTTGAATTCAAAATCAAATGTGTCTTTGTTCCAACCATCGTGCAAGCCCCATACATAGGATAGGCTGGTTCATTTGAAAAGAATTTTTTCTATGATCAGACCTGATTATTTCATGTATGATATGAATAGGCTCCGTAAAATCCAGTAGAATCAGTGATGCGTAAGAATCCATATTATTTTTTTTTAATCTATTCTTTTTTTTTTTACTGAATCTCATACTTAATAATTTATTGCATTTTCTGAATAGTATAGAAATGCATTCATTTCCTTTGCATAGACTAATTTGATGATATACTATCGGAGTGAAACAGGGGATCTAAAGAAGAAGATAGGCTAGACTCTATTAGTAACAAGTAAATCT